TTTTTTTTTAATAGATGTCTTTCACATCCAGCTATACCAATGAGTAATCTCTTAATTTTTATTTAAATGGCAGTTCCAAAAAAACGTACTTCTGCATCAAAAAAGCGTATTCGTAAAAATTTTTGGAAAAGGAAGGGAGATTGGGCAGCGTTAAAGGCGTTTTCCTTAGGGAAATCTCTTTCTACTGGGAATTCAAAAAGTTTTTTTGTGCGACAAACAAATAAAATAAATAATAAAACATAACACGTTGGAATAATATAAATTGGCCGCATTTTAATTTTAAAATTGACTCATTTCATTTCGAAACCTCAATTCCCGATTTCCATTCTCTTTTGAGTTTAATCAATTAGGGAATGGAAATCGTTCCGCCCTTAGACTATGTAGAATGAGCATTCTTCTACCTTACCGAATTCAAAAAACAAAAATGTTTTTTGGGGTTTATGACCCTTAATTCATATCATAGTAGGCCCATTTAGTTTTACAAGAGTTCAAGTCCGAGGAGAGTATAAAATACACAATAAAAGAAAAGGAAGACCCTAAACTAAAATGCAACTAATGAACCTTCAAATACCTATTTTAACGAATTTTTATTCATCAAATTAGATCTTTCCAAAAAAATATTTAACCCAATTAAATTCTTAAATCTAGACGATTGTTTATTCATAGACTATTATGAGTTCAAGACAAGCCGCTATGGTGAAATTGGTAGACACGCTGCTCTTAGGAAGCAGTGCTATAGCATCTCGGTTCGAGTCCGAGTGGCGGCATGTCATCTCCTAAAAAAAGTAAATAGATCCTATAATGAAAATAATGAAAATGAATTGATGAATTCAATTCCAAATTTTAATTTTATAATTAAGGGAGTCCTTGTTTTTATGATATTTTCAACCTTAGAGCATATATTAATTCATATTTCTTTTTCAATCGTTTCTATTCTAATGACAATTCATTTGATAACCTTTTTTGCTGATGAAATTGTAAAACTATATGATTCATCCGAAAAGGGCATGATAATTTCTTTTTTCTGTATAACAGGATTATTAATTACTCGTTGGATTTATTCAGGACATTTTCCACTAAGTGATTTATATGAATCCTTAATTTTCCTTTCATGGAGTTTTTCCCTTACTCATATAGTTACGTATTTCAAAAAGAATCAAAATATTCTAAGCATAATAATCGGCCCAAGTACTATTTTTACCCAGGGCTTTGCTACTTCAGGTCTTTTAACTGAAATACACCAATCTACAATATTAGTACCCGCCCTTCAATCCGAGTGGCTAATAATGCACGTAAGTATGATGATATTGGGCTATGCGGCCCTTTTATGTGGATCATTATTATCAGTATCACTTCTAGTCATTAGAGTTAGAAAAAACAGAAAGTTTTTTTCTACGAGTAATCATTTATTAAATTTAAATGAATCATTTTTCTTTGGTGAAATCGAATACATGAATGAACAAAGTAATGTTTTACAAAATATTTCTTTTTTTTCTCCAAGGAATTATTACAGGTCGCAATTGATTCAACAATTCGATTATTGGAGTTATCGGATTATTAGTCTAGGATTTATCTTTTTAACCATAGGAATTCTTTCTGGAGCAGTATGGGCTAATGAAGCATGGGGATCCTATTGGAGTTGGGATCCAAAAGAAACTTGGGCTTTTATTACTTGGATCATATTCGCGATTTATTTACATACTCGAACCAATAAAAAAAGGAACGCTACAAATTCAGCAATTGTGGCGTCTATTGGATTTCTTATAATTTGGATATGCTATTTTGGAGTCAATCTATTAGGAATAGGACTACATAGTTATGGTTCATTTACATTAACATCTAATTAAATTAAAAAAGGGGGTTCTTTCGAATAGGAATCTAAAAGTGTACAGCGCATATCAGATAAAAAAACTTTGTGTGAACTGGATAGAACCCCCTGAATCAAATATTGTAGTGATTCGCGGGGTTCTATCCAGTTCACATTCATTTTTTTTACTTAAGATAAGAAGAAAAAGCCTTCTTTTTGTCATTGTAAATGAACATTTTTCAAAATTATCATTTTTTTTTGCAAAAAAACTATCTATAAAAAAAATTAGATAGAATAACTTCAACTTTTTCAACTGATAGTGAAAGAACGAAATCTGGGTACATACCAATAGCTAGTACGGGTAAAAAAATGGAGATCGAAAGAAATAACTCTCGTGGTCCAGAATCAAAAAAATAAGAGTTTCGAACATTAAATATCTTGTATCCATAGAACATCTGACGTAACATAGATAATAAATAAATAGGAGTTAATATCATTCCAATTGCCATTACAAAAGTAATTAGGAGTTTTGTTATTAAAAGATATTTTTGACTAGTAATTAGTCCAAAAAAGACTATTAATTCGGCAACAAAACCACTCATACCTGGTAATGCAAGGGAGGCCAACGAAAAGCTACTGAACAGCGTGAATATTTTTGGCATTGGGATAGCTATTCCACCCATTTCGTCAAGATAAACAAGATGTATTCTATCATACGTCGTCCCGGCCAAGAAAAAAAGTGCAGCACCAATAAATCCATGAGAGATTATTTGTAAAAGGGCTCCATTGAGCCCCATATCGGTGATAGAACCTATTCCTATAATTATGAAACCCATATGAGATACAGAGGAATAGGCTATTCTTTTTTTTAAATTACGTTGACCGAGAGATGTTGAAGCTGCATAGATTATTTGCATTGCGCCTACTATCATCAACCAAGGAGAAAATATAGAATGAGCATGGGGGAATAATTCCATATTGATCCGAACTAATCCATACGCTCCCATTTTTAATAAGATTCCAGCTAGAAGCATACAAGTACTATAATGCGCTTCTCCATGGGTATCTGGTAACCATGTATGTAGGGGTATGATTGGCAATTTGACAGCAAAAGCAAGAAAAAATCCAATATAAAATATTATTTCCAAGCCCACAGGATAGGACTGATTGGCTAATATTTCAAAATTTAATATTGGTTCAGTAGAACCATATAAACCGATACCCAGAACTCCCATTAACAGAAAAATGGAACCTCCCGCTGTGTACAAAATAAATTTTGTAGCTGAGTACAGACGTTTTTTTCCTCCCCACATAGCTACAAGTAGATAAACGGGAATTAATTCTAACTCCCACATGAGGAAAAAAAGTAAAAGGTCCCTAGAAGAAAATAATCCTATTTGCCCGCTGTACATTGCTAACATCAGGAAATTAAATAATCGAGAATCCCGAGTAACTGGCCAAGCCGCTAAAGTAGCTAAAGTAGTTATGAATCCCGTCAGTAAAATGGGTCCTATAGAGATTCCATCTATTCCTAATCTCCAATGGAAATCAAAAAAATTGATCCATTTATAATCCTCCACTAGTTGTATTAATGGATCATCCGATTGAAAATGATAGCAGAATGCATAAGTCGTCAGAAGAAGTTCTAAGATACAAATACATATAGTATACCAACGGATTACTCTATTGCCTCTATGCGGAAGAAATAAAATTAGGGAACCTAAAAATATGGGCAAAACTACAATTAGTGTTAAGAAAGGAAAATGGTTCGTGGTAAAGACAAGATACGCTTCTTGGGCCAGAAAAATCCGTGCTCTAAATATTTAGAGCATGGATTTTTTTGTCGGTAAAAAAAATAAAATGGATTCAAGTATAATTTTATGGAAGGTATCAATAAGCTAGACCCATACTGCGAGTTGTTTCATGCCATAAATAAACTCGAACACTCAAAAAATCCGTTGGACAGGCAGATTCACATCTCTTACAACCAACACAGTCCTCTGTCCTTGGAGCAGAAGCTATTTGCTTAGCTTTACATCCGTCCCAGGGTATCATTTCTAATACATCGGTGGGACACGCTCGGACACATTGAGTACATCCTATACATGTATCATAAATCTTTACTGAATGTGACATTGGATCTATACATTTTTGAACGTCAGAAATTTTCGGTCTAGTAAACTAACTTATAAATGAATCCGATATTTAGATACCAGACGAATCAATGAGTGATCAGAATCAATCTATTTCCCAATTGGATTATGGGCGAGGGCCAAAATACTTTGATTTCTTATGTTTTTGTAACCAAGATCATATCTTACCCGTATCCAACCTGCGGATTTTAATTAATTTATGAATATTCAAATTTTTATTTATATATTTATATAATAAATGCTATTTATTCAATAAATTGGATTGGTTAATACGAGTTGATTTTCTGTTACGATAAATTGATGAAACAATAGCTGGTCCAATAGCTGCTTCAGCGGCTGCAATAGCTATAACAAAAATTGAAAAAATGTCTCCTCTTAATTGACGATTATCAAAAATATCAGAAAATGTTACAAAATTGATATTCACTGAATTTAATATAAGTTCAAGGCACATAAGGGCTCTAACCATATTTCGACTTGTGATCAATCCATAGATACCAATAGAAAATAAATAGGCACTTAAAACAAGTATATGTTCGAGCATCATTTTCGAACTCCTTATCAATCTTGATTCATTTCAATCTGAACAATAATTCACTCGATTCGATTCTAACAAATATGGAACAAAACAAGGGAATAGATTGGTAATAGATAGATAAGAAACTAAAGGCTTTCTATTCTATTTTTTAGACAAAAATTCAAATAAAATCAAAGGATTATAACATTCATTTTCCGTTGATTCTATTTGAATTACTCATTTAAAAAAATTTTTATTGACGAGCTATAGCAATTGCACCTATTAAAGCGACTAAAAGAATTATTGAAATCAGTTCAAATGGAAGAAAAAAATCTGTTGATAAATGAATTCCAATTTGTTGACTATTACTTATCAAATCTTGCTCTAGAATCTGATTTGATTTTGTAGTCCAAACGATCCCATACCAGGATGTATCTGGAATAGTAGTAATTAGTGAAATAAAAAGACTTGTACAAACCGTTGCAGTAATTCCATCCCCAATAGTCCAAAGCTGAAAATCTTTGTAATATTCTGAACCATTCATGAACATCACAGCAAAAATGATTAAAACATTTATAGCTCCGACATAAATAAGTAGCTGCGCAGCAGCTACAAAATACGAGTTAGATAGAATATAGAATAAAGATATACAAAAAAGAACCAATCCCAACGAAAAGGCCGAATAAATTGGATTCGGAAGTAATACTACTGCCAGACTTCCTAATATAAGACCCGATCCCAGAAAGACTAAAAGAAAATCATGTATTGGTCCAGGTAAATCCATTTGATTTTATAGAAAAAAATCTAAATATTTCATGCCTTTGTTGACCTGACCAGGACAAAAAAAGAAGTTATCCTATTTTTTAGGATAATTTTTAATTGAATGAAACTTAAATGGGGGTAGCTTGGATTGATGTAGATACAGTTATTCGCCTATCGAAAGCAGAGGTTGAAACTTTCTATTTTTTTTGAAATTATTATTCGAATATAAATCAATTTTCAATCAAAATGAAGCTGCAATTTTCCCCAACCAACTACTTTTTTTTTATTCACCAAATAAAAACCCCCTTCCTTTTTTAGATCCAAAAAAGCTATTTGGAATTTGTAAATGTTTTTTGAATCAAGGGTTTTATACATTTTTTATTTGAGGTGAATTCGAAGAAATTGTTCGAATTGTGTAATCGTCAATTATTGACATTGGTAACCGACCTAAAGCAATTTGATTATAATTCAATTCGTGACGATCATAAGTAGAAAGTTCATATTCTTCAGTCATTGATAAACAATTTGTTGGACAATACTCAACACAATTACCACAAAATATACAGATTCCAAAATCAATACTGTAATTAAGTAATTGTTTCTTTCTAATATTCGTTTCCAATTTCCAATCAACAACAGGTAGATCTATAGGACATACACGAACACATACTTCACAGGCAATGCATTTATCAAATTCAAAGTGGATTCGGCCTCGGAAACGTTCCGATGTGAGCAATTTTTCGTAGGGGTATTGAATAGTTACAGGTAAACGATTCGCATGGGACAAAGTAATCATGAAACCTTGACCGATGTACCTGGCAGCTCGTACTGTTTGTTGACCAGAATTCAAGACCTGAGTTAGCATAGGGAACATATCTGAATATCGATAAATAATTTGACTTGTTTCTTTCTCTTGTTTGAGACAAGTTGTGAAAATAGACTATTCCTTTACAGTGAAAGAAGTTGGGACGAAGTTGTTAATAATAGATTACCTAGAGATATAGGTAAAAGAAATTTCCAGCCAAGATTTAATAGTTGGTCCATTCTCAGTCTTGGTAAAGTCCATCTTGTTGCAATAGCAATGAACACGAACAAATAAGTTTTAGTTAATGTAATAAAAATACCGATTATTGTTGCAAAAATTTTACTTCTTTTATTTATGTCAAAAAACTCAGGAACGAATATGTAGGGAATAGAAAGATCCCAACCCCCCAAGTAAAGAACTGTTACAAATAATGAAGAAACTAGTAGATTTAGATACGAAGCAACGTAAAATAAACCAAATTTTATACCTGAATATTCGGTTTGATAACCTGCTACTAATTCTTCTTCGGCTTCTGGTAAATCAAAAGGTAATCTCTCACACTCGGCTAGAGAAGAAATTAGAAAAACGATAAACCCTATAGGTTGACGCCACAAATTCCATCCCCAAAAACCATATTTTGACTGCGCTTCAACTATATCAACTGTACTTAAACTGTTAGATAATCATAGTCGACGATAACATCACTGTTGCCATCGCTATTACAGAACCGTACATGAGATTTTCACCTCATACGGCTCCTCATAGGTCACAAATAAATCGAAGGATCTTTCAACATTATTTAATTTTGATGTGTTTGTAGGCTCGATAGAGAGTCAAACTATTATCCTAAGGCTTAGAATTAGACCAATGGAATTCTGTCTGCTAAATTTATAATAACTAAATTTATAATAAAAAGTGCTTCTGAATTGATCTGATCTTTTAAGAATTTTCATTTTTCTTTGTTGATTAATAACTTTATCTTTGAATAAAGAAATACTTTTTAGAGGAATATCGCATAGATATTTCAACCTAATCATTTTATTATTTTCAATTACGAAAAATAATTAGACATTACATAACAAGAATTTTTTTCTCGAAATAAAAATCAATAAAATATAAATAATTATGAATAAAAAAAAGAGATCCTTTTGCAATTAGAATTCTAGTCTTTAGATTTTTTTCGTTCCTATTCTACTTTCTCAGAAAAAAATAAGGGCATTACCCAAAGTAAAAGATTTCTTCGTTCTTGATAGTTATTTACTTAATCGGTGGATAGGAACATACTCTGGATCGAAATCGTGGGGAGTACTTCTTAAATAATTTCTACCAACTTAAAGCCCCAATTAAAATTATTATTCTATAAAGAAATATCCTTTTGAATAATTTACAGAATCTCCATTACTAATCCTTTGTGTATCTTGGTCTTACTAACCATCCACTCATTTTTTTTATTTGAATCTCGCATTAGGGTAATACATCTATGGTAATAGATAGTAAAAACCCCATATGATTGATCGTTTGAAACGGCTTCAAGCCATGATGACTAATGAACCAATCTTGTCAACTGATGTTGGGATAAACAGTCTCAAGTGCTTATATTTCCTTTGACTTAATTCTTGTACATAGGAAATGAGATTGAATTCCTTTAACAGCAAATTTATAAGCCGTTTTATTTCACTCATATAACTATCTGGTTTAATTCATCAATTCCAACGATGAATAAAAAAAGTTTAACTTATTTCATTTTCTTGCTAGAAAGAAATAGGGGAAATTTTCTGTCTCACCGAGTCGCACGTAGAGATATTGATAATACACAGAGAGTTAATGGTATTTCATAACTAATTGATTGAGCAGCAGCCCTTAATCCACCTAAAAAGGAATATTTATTATTTGATGCATATCCCGAGATAAGAAGTCCAACGGGAGCAAGACTAGAAATGGCGATCCATAAAAAAACACCAATACTAAGATCGGCTAGAATAAAGTGATAGCTAAAAGGAATTACCGAATAACTTAGTAAAATGGATATGACTGCTATGGATGGCCCGATACTGAATAAACGAGTATCTCCTCTAGATGGAAGAAGATTCTCTTTGAAAAGCAGTTTTGTACCATCTGCTAGAGCTTGAAGAATTCCCAAAGGACCAGCGTATTCGGGTCCAATACGTTGTTGTATCCCTGCAGATATTTCTCTTTCTAACCAAACAATTACTAATACACCTAGTGTGATTCCTAATACAAGAGTTAAAATAGGGACAAGCATCCATATGATGCTATAGACTTCTTTTAAGAATTCCAATCTGGAAAAAGAATTGATAGTTTGCATTTCTGTTGTATAAATTATCATTTCAACGATCAACTTCTCCCATAATAATATCTATGCTACCTAGTATCGTCATAATATCAGCCAATTTCATTCTTTTAACTAACTGCGGAAGAATTTGCAAGTTGATAAAACCCGGCGGTCGAATTTTCCATCTCCAAGGAAAAACACTCTGATCGCCTATCAGAAAAATTCCCAATTCTCCTTTTGGTGCTTCAACTCTTACATAAAGTTCTTGCTTGGACAATTCAAAACTTGGAGAAGGTTTTTTACTAATAAATCGATATTCAAAATCATTCCACTCAGTGTCTTTTATTCTATTAAAACGTCGGATTTCTAAATTCTCATAGGGTCCCCCTGGAATTCCTTCGAGAGCCTGTTGGATAATTTTTATGGATTCTGTCATTTCACTGATTCGTACTAAATACCGAGCTAATGAATCCCCTTCCTTTTGCCATTGAATCTCCCAATCCAATTCGTCGTAACACTCATAACGATCAACTTTACGAAGATCCCATTTTATTCCAGAAGCTCGTAGCATTGGCCCTGATAAACCCCAATTTAGTGCTTCTTCTGAGCCAATAATGCCTACGCCTTCAACTCGTTCTAAAAAAATAGGATTCCGTGTAATAAGCTTTTGATATTCATCAACCCCGGTTAAAAAATAATCGCAAAAATCCAAGCATTTATCTATCCATCCATGAGGTAGATCAGCAGCGACTCCTCCGATACGAAAATAATTATGCATCATGCGCATACCGGTAGCAGCTTCGAATAGGTCATATATCAATTCTCGTTCTCGCAAAATATAGAAGAAAGGGGTCTGTGCCCCAATATCTGCCATAAAAGGGCCAAGCCATAACAAATGAGAAGCGATACGACTCAACTCCAACATAATAACTCTGATATAACTAGCCCTTTTAGGTACTTGAATATTTCCTAGCCGTTCGGGTCCATTTACAGTTATTGCTTCTGTGAACATAGTAGCTAAATAATCCCAACGCGTTACATAAGGTAAATATTGTATAATTGTTCGATTTTCTGCAATTTTCTCCATTCCTCTATGTAAATAACCCAATATCGGTTCACAGTCAATAACATCTTCGCCATCCAGAGTAACGATCAGTCGAAGAACACCATGCATTGATGGGTGGTGAGGGCCCATATTGACTATCATGAGGTCTTTTCTTGTAGTTGGTGCAATCATAAGTTTTTTTCCGAGTCATTCTTCCATGCATTTCTGAAAGTAAAAAGAAGTTCATCAAAATTTAAACGACTAAGTTCAAATGATATCACGCTTCAAATTAACGAGTTTTTCTCTCTCGAATATCCAACCCACCAATTAATTCTTTATATCGTTCTCTATTTTTTTTTGACAAATAAGCCAGCAGTCGTTGACGTTTTCCCAAAATTTTTTTCAAACCTCTCTGAGATGAAGAGTCTTTTTTGTGCAATTCCAAATGTGAAGTAAGTCTCCTTATCTTAGTGGTGAAACTGAATACTTGAAATTCAACAGATCCTCGGTTTTCTTCCTTTTCTTTTTGAGAACTAACCGAAATGAATGAATTTTTTACCATAAAAAAACGCCCCCTTCCCTTTTTACATATATGGATTTTACTGATCAGTAATAATAATGCCATTAATTTAAATGTGGTATATACAACAATCTAATTTGAATATCTTTATGAACTCCTAATTTTCTGAATTCAAATAAATAAATCCGATTTCAAATTGGATTTAGAAAAGGATTAGTACTTTTTCGCGTCGAATAATTTAGACCTAAAATTAAGAAGGTCCTGTTGATTCATTTCGAGATCTAATTGAGACGTTATTCATTTCATATTGGATATTAGAATGAAATATGAGACAAGACACGCGATCTGTATATTTGTTTACTTTCATATACCTTATATTAGAATTATTCTAGGGTATAGGATATATAGAAAGGGTGTATTATTCACAAATTTTTAATTGTGGATACATCTGTATCCTTAACATACTGAAACGACTGCCATTATTACTATTAAAAGAATAACGATTCATACAAGCTAAATCTTCTAATCGATAATTAGGCCAAAGAAAGAGCTTTAATTTCATTAATTGCTTTTTATCTCTATCAAGATGGTTATTGTCATGTGAAACTTGGCTGCTGTTTTTTACGTTCTTTCCGTTCCAAAATATGAAATTTCTATTTATGTCATTTCGATTTTTTGAATTGAAACAAATTATAATTCTCAACTTTCTACGGCGCCTAGCCGATAAAATATTTTCAGGAACAAGCAAATCAAACAAATTTTTGTCTCTATTTCGAGTTATTCTTTGATGTGGTGAAATAGTTTCATCAAAATTATTTTTAGAAACATATCTTTGCTCTTGGTATTTTTTATTTGTTTGCTGCTTACTCTTATGAACCAACGAAATGCCTATGGTTTGATACATAATAAGTTGTCCATCTTTTTTTCCAGGCAGACGAATGGGTTCTATAATCAATATTCCTTTTTTCAGCAATTCTGTAAGAGCTAAATTATTCTGAATCATCATTATATCCAAACTAAGTTCTCTCTTTTGAATCGAGGATATAGTAATTTTTCTTGGATCTATCAGTCTAAGCAGGAGACAATAGACCTTGATATTATTGATCATTCTTTGATTCAAAGTATCGTTCCATCTCAATTGAAAAAGCAAATACCGTTTGAGGAATAAATCTAGTTCTGCTTCTGTGTTGCTTTTGTATTGTTTTTTCTTTTTCCCCTTTTTCATGTCTGATCTTGCATAATTTTCTTTAATATCTTTTTTTTGTGAGAGACCGGACCCAAGATCTCCTCTGCTTGTGGGTTCTTTTTCTTCCTTATTTTGATGCTTTTTATTCAATGCTATCAAAAAACTTCCTTTTTTCTTTTCATTGATCTTTTTATTTTCACTACTATTTAAATTTTTATTCAAATTTAATAGAAGTAATTTGATTGGTATAACCCAAGGTTTAGTTTTATATGCATTATAAAGTAACATAAATTCTGGGAAGAACCAAAGTTCCAGATTCGATACGGGACAGTTTAGCATTTTTTCATTCATTCCCATCCAATCAAAAAATCTTTTGATTGAGTTTGATGGAGTTATTTCTGGACTCATAAGAGAAGAAAGATCTTTTTTAGAAATTTTGTAAGAATTATTAATACCAATTTTAGTATTTTGATTCCTATTGGTATCAATCATGATCCAGGCCTCAATATCGAGTTTTTGTCTCAGATAAAAATTGAGAATTTTCCAATTAAAATATTTTCTATCGATCTTTTTGTCCATATATAGAATATCAATCTTTCCTAGATAATTAGTAATAAGGATATTACCCGGCATATCAAAAAAGGTCTCTTTAGGCACGTTATAATAAAAATCTCTATTTTTATTTACTTGAAACAGAGATCTATAAAAAAAGCATTTTTCATAATTAAGAAATTTATATGATAAAAGATTATATTTATAGTATTTTTTAATATTATCTTTTTGATTAGATAATGAATATACTCCAAATTTTTTTGGTTTTTTGGAATCAATTAATTGGTCTTTTTCATATGAATGCCGTTTGTTTAAATTTTCGTTTTTAGCTATACGACGCTGATGAACTTTATTTTGCCATTTTTTTGCTATTAATCTAGACCATCTGATCTGAGATAAATCATATTTATAATGTCCTCTTAACCAGTTTTTCCATTGATTTATTTCATAACTCGGAAGTTTATTATCTCCTAATTTCGAATGAACCATTTCTTGTGTTTCAAAAAAATCCTTTATTTCAGGCTTAAGAAAAAAGGGGATTCTTTGATATTGAAAAACAGATTTTAATTTAGACGAGTTCCTGACTTGGATTTGTGATAATTTGTAAAATATATATGCTTGTGACACGTAGGATAAGTCATAAAAAATCTGTGAATTTGTTGTTTTAATAGTACTAATATTATCAAGTGGCTTTTTTATAGTCGAAATAAACGGAATTGAATTTTTCTTTTTTTTATTAATTCTTTCTTGTTTTCTTTCATTATTGTAAATGTATTTATCAATAATTTTTTTTGTCGATTCAAGAAATAATTCCGTATTTATTTTGGGAATATTAATAATATATATAAATATATTTGTGT